CAAATAGGGCTTAGAAATGGCCCGATCAGCTACAGGTACGAGGTCACTGTTCTAATGGAAACAGGTCTCCCGGACCATGCTCTAGTAAGCGATTTCATCCAAAATGGGTATTGGAACCTTCCTCCTAACCGCAGAATGGCTGGACAGTGTCTAATGCAAGAGATTGCCCTGTATGAACTCCCGCAGCTCCCTGTTGAAGACAGGTTGGTCTCTCAGCCCGGATGGAAATGGAAACTCCAAAACAGCCTGGAACCTCATTAGGCAGACCCATCCTAAGGTCGACTATGCAGGCATCGTTTGGAACAAATTCAATATCTCCAAGCACAGTATTATCGCCTGGATGGCCCTCAACTCTGGGCTTCTTACAGCAGATCGAGTTAGCAGATTTTATCCCAACATCGTGACTCTTTGTGGCCTGTGCATGCTTGAAGATGAAAGTGCCGAACATCTCTGTTTTCAGTGCAGCTATGCAGGGTGGATTTGGGCTCAGCTCTGTTCTAAATTTGGATATGATCAGCCTGCAACCAACCTTCATGATGTTTGCCGATGGATTAATGAAATCAAAACTAAGAATTCGGCCTTTACTGGCCTGATCCTAAAGCTCTCCTTTACAGCAGTCATATACTATGTTTGGCGTGAGATAAATTCCAGGCGCCATGAAGGGAATCCAAGCAGTAAGCAGAACGTCGTTTTGGAAAATTGTAAGGGAAGTCAAATTGAGACTGCATTCGGTTTCCTATCAGATGAAACTGAGAGTTATTTACTTTTTTTTTCACTCAGTTTTGGAGAGTGCATGGTCACCCTGCTCAGCCATCTATGGCTGAATGTTACTCTTCTTCGAACCCTCCGAAAAGAAAAGTGAACACAGACGGTTCAGTAGCAATAGAGGCTACTGCGGCTGCGATAGCAAGGGACTTTATCGGCCATCCTCTTTGGGCTTTCCGGAAGACGGTTGAGTGGAGAGAGATTTGGAAGGTGGAACTTTATGCAATCTGCCATACATACGGTGGAGATGGCTTCGCGAATGGGCATTCGGAACCTTTGGGTAGAGTCTGACTCATTATATGCAGTCAAGATGATTAACTCCCAATACAAGCCCCATTGGGAAGCGCGAAATATGCTGCTGAGCTTCACTGAAAATGCAAGAGCCTTACAGTCTTTTAGAGTCACCCATTGTTGGAGGGAGAGCAATAGAGCCGCCGACTTTATTGCGGGATGTCGAAAGCGAATATCCGAGTTGAGGGCAACCCCTTTTGATTAACTTGCCTTAGCCCACATCTATCTAATAAGAGTCCTTACCCCGCATTCATCAATATCAATAAAAGTAGCAGGCGTGAAGGTTTAGTATACTCACTTCTAGTTACCGCACAACGTCCTATCTTCATTCCCTTGGAACTATGTATTGCAGTTGGCAGATCACAGAAGGAAGTCAATAGCATACTAGAGTAGAGGGTAGGGGGGAAGGAACTGATTTAGCAATACAGCTAAACCACTAATTCTCTATAATAGGTGCCTATCTCTTTTCTTTTGTTACAGAATTCAAGAGTAAGGCATGAAAGATCAGAGAAAAAGGAATCAGTCTTAGAAGTTCATAGACGGTTAAATGCAGTCCTCGGAGAATAACTAGGAGAGAAAGAACTAGGAAGAAATAACTCTAGCAACAGGGAAAGAGAACTCCTAAGAGTAAGAGCAGCCCTTCGTGTAGGAAGGTGTAGGAGCGAAGCCACTCTTGCCCCTTCTTCCACTAGTCTTAGAGCGGAAAGAGTCACCGAGAAAAGGCATGAAGGGGCTTACTAATAATAAAGATAAGGCATGAATGAAGGAGGTTACTAAGGAATGAAGGAGCCTAGTCTATTTGAGGCGGGATGCCCAAGAATAGAAGTAGCCATATGCCGAAAATCGTCTTCTGTGATGTCAGGGAGAAATCGTCTGCTCACTTGCGACAAGAGGGCATTCTCTGCCATTGATTCTAGCACAACCGATTCGATGTCAAAGGACAAAGGAAAGGCGACAAAAGCTCTTATTCCAACAAGCCCAGAAAAGAAAGAGGAGAAATTGGCTTCATTCTTACCGATGATATTACCAGTTATTCCGACAACAGCTTATGATATCACCCTCGGGTCACTCCCTAAAGAGTGAAATCCATTCCTTTAGCATAGCAAGGCTACGTGGTCTTCTCTTCCCACAGCTGATTCTATACCAGTCTTCTATCCAACAGCGCTTACTCTTGAACCGGTTACTCTCGTTGCGGTTATTGCATCAAGCACGGGTTACGAAAGCAAGGGCGTTAAGGCTTTCCGGGCCTAAGGACTCTTTTCTCGGTGGTACTAGAATATGCATGTAAGGAGCGCATTCACGAGCACTAGCTTTCCTGGCTTGGGGGAGTATTGAAGTAAGCTATCCCACTAATGCAATTCGATGCTTCCTGCGTCGAAGGAAAGTATGGTCAATCAGTCGAAGACTCCCTCAAAGCCCCTTCTCGAGACACTCTTTCTTAGTCCCTTTGCCTTCTCCTTTTCGATGCCATCTCTTATTTCCCCTTAGATGTCACTTCCTCTATCAAATCAAAGAGCGGCTATTCACCATCAGGAAAGACAGTAAGCCAAGGAAAGGAAGAACTTCACTTCTAAGCTGGCATAAGGGATTCAAAACCAAAAGCACTAGGAAGAGAATGCAAGTTGGGAAGGATTAACCTGATTGATTGACCTAAGGAAAGCAAGGAACTTCTAACCCTAAGGCTTATGGAATTGATGCTTTCAAGCGCTAGGCCCCTTTTGAAAAAGGAATTGATAGAGGTTGGATCAATAGCAATAGTTCAGATAGCCACGAATGGGATTGATGCATAGGCTGCAAGGAAGGGAATGCGCAATTAGGACCAATAGGCTTCGACGAATGCCTTTCTTTCGAGAAGATGCTTTGAAGGAGAAGGCAAGCAACTGGCATAGTTAATGTACGAGGAGGATTCTATCCTATTAGAATGGAGCAGGAATCATCCAAAGCATAAAGCCCACACCACATGGATTCCTACGAAAGAGGGTGCGTAGCGGGAAGAGATTGTGCACAAAGAATCAAAATGCCATTGATTCAAAAGCTATCCACTGGATATGAAAGATATCCCCGAAGAGGATTGATGCCGAGACTAGATTCGAAACTAGGGAAGGTCGAAGGTGCTTTGATGGAATTACCGGTCCAAGCCCAATTGAATCAATAGATGCGGGATTACCGGTCTTAGGAAGAGCAGTGGGCAAATCCCCTGGTCCGGAAGCGAATGGCTTGTTTGCAAGTGGAATCATAGGCTTTAGATTCGACAGTGGGGATGCCGCAGAAGTCACTTCGGGGCGATAGGGAGTATAATCAGTCCACGTGCAGAGACTGTGAGGGAGGTTTGGATAGGACACTGAAAGCTTAGTAAGGGCAGGAACTAAGATGCCCATTTTCCAAGAAGGAACTGCACATCTTAATCCATTAAGATATCCACGGGGAGGCAAGCTGCTATACTATAGGGTGTGAGGGAGAATTCAGCCCCTGCTTGAGAAGAAGCTGTGGCACTTATGTTCTCGAATGTGGGACTTGCGGAAATAGGCTTTGAGGGAGGGTTCCTCGGATGATTGCTTCTATCGACTGTCCTTCTCCATGTTGACTGGGGAAGCCTCTCAATGTGCAACCTAACTTTGCTCAGCTAGTGCTACTCTACTCTTTCTTTTGGCCTGATCTCGTAAAGAAAGGAAGGCTCATGAATGACCAATCCCGGGAGGAAGACCATTATTCTGCTTCTGTCTGGTCGTACTAGGCCATTAAGGTCTCACTACTGACTATGTTCATCTTTGTATCCCCAAGGAAATCCCATGCATTGAGATAGCAGGTTGGATCATCATCAAACACAGGAATGGGTGCTCAATCAATGGAATGTTTGCTTTTTTCTGTCTTCCAGTCCATTGCTTATCAAATCTCAATCTCAGGTTGAGGTCGAAACAAGGGATCATATCAACCTATTGAATCTAGTATTTATGAAGCATTTCCAGTCAAAGAGGGGAATAGATCTCAATCGAGAGGGTGAGCTGCGGGCTCATGCCACTCACCTTCACCAAATGAAGAAAAGACGGGTTCTAGGGGTCCTTCTCAGGCATGTGATTCAGGCTCGTCAGGTGGTGGGACATGAAAAAGTATAGAGCAGGGAGCCCAGGAAGAGGAGCTGCAAGAGAGACAAAGGCTTTCCAGTCCTTTCCTTTGACAGCGACTTAGAATGCCCTTCGGAGATCTTAAGGACTCACAAAGAAAGCCCCTCGGGCACCCAGGAAGACCGAATTACTTATATATAAGACAAAGCTTTACCCCTGGCACCTCGGGCGATACTTATAACACGCTTCAGTCGGGGACAGCCCATCCTTGTACGGAGGGAACCCCAAAAGGGGCCCCAAACCACCGGACAACGAGGGCTCACTACCTTCACTTAGGATGCACTGCACTCGCTTCGAGAAAGAATCGGTCCGGATAGCGCTCCGTACCCATAATACATTCTTATGCAGGCAGCACTAAGCTATCGGCTAAGTCGGCTACGGAACAGAAGGGCGCCTAAGAAAGTCATAACACTAATAGGGCTAAGGTCCGCCCTTTGAATATGAGCTCTCCTGTGAGATGAGCTAAAATCATTCTCCAACCAGCGGTCAGGCCTAATATCAAAGGCATCAGCCGCAGCAGAAGCTAGGTTCTATCATTCATCCGAGGGTTCTTCTCTTTAGTGCTATACTCGCCTTCCCATCGACTTTCTGTGTAGGATTTCCATCTTAGTAGTCAGACGCTATCTTTGCCTATCAGACTATGCAGACGCAAGACCTAAAGTCTGACTTTGATTATGAAATACAGTTATGGAGTTTCCCTGCCTAACCTACTAGATGGAGTAGTGCCCTATTATGCGCGATAACACGAAAATGAAATAAATAAGTACGAGAATAGTCCGCTCATTCTCTGCTCTTTCTTTCGCTCTTTTTGAGTGAGTCCGCCCACGAGTTTATGGTTCCAGCAGGCAACCTGGCATACCAATCGAATGCAGTCTCGCGGAGAGCGGGATCCCTTCTAGAAATGTTTAGCCAAGTAGCTGCTAAGAAAGCAATCAGTTCGCTTTTCGGCTGTCACATCTGTATTCGGCCAATCAGATTCTGGTAAGACTTGGCGCGACCGAAGATAGAGTGATTCGACTGTGTTGGATGCTAGTAAGGGATACAGGGGAAGCTGAGGCGGAGTAAAAGTGAGGCGTCCCTTTTCTTTCGGTCAAGTACGAAGGTCGGCCAACATTCAATTCAACCAAAGATCATAAATAAACATCAAGTCGGAAACCAATTATTTATCTAAGCAGGGCCACGCTTCAAATGAAATGTTGTAAGCCGTTCTCGATCTATTCTATCAGCTAAGACTGATCGAAGGCCTTACCGTCCGTCGGACCCGACGATACAGGTCACCGGCACCTCTAGTTAAGCTGTCTCAATGCGTTTTGGCTCATCTAAAGGAAAATGTAATAACCGTAAATAAGCTATTCTGCTCCTAATAAGCTCGGAAAGAGAGAAGAAAGATAGAAGCAGACCTTCATTTGGGCAAATCCGATTTCAGTAAGACAAGGGTGCTCCCCTTCCGTCAGTCTGATCTACTTATCAGGATGGATCCATATGCAATTTCCTTTGCATAAGTGGTAGGCTCTTTGCCCACATAAGGAGTTTGGGTCGGCATTCAATAACCGAACGAATGCACATACATATAGCCCGAGGCCTCGGCCGAGTTCCTTCTAATCTTGGGAAAAGAGAGTTCGGGTAGCCTTTGTGCTCCTCGCCCGCCCCTACCTCTCGGCAACCTTTGACTTCCAAATTCCTCTACACTAAGAAGACCACCTATCTACGAAGAATACCGACATCAAGGATCAAGGCCGAAAGAAGAAAGATGAAGGACCGTGCGACAGCCCCTGCTAAAAGATGACCTTTCGCAATTGATAGAATGAGGCGACCGGCGGGCAATAAAGGTAAGGGACGAAGGTCTTGCGCGAAAGCTACTTGACGCGACCTCAGTTCGGTTGTTGAACTTCCGCCACATATATGATGCTGTCCATCTAGGAATAGACTGCAGTAAACTTCCCTGATGTGACCTTAAATTCCAACCTTCACAACGGATTAGCGCGGTTGAGTCTAAATCAAATTTTGAATGGAACTGGAATTTTGACATTCAACTACAGCAACTATTATTAGGAAGATCGGAGGAAGAAGGAAGTAACTGGAATCACTGGTATTGCATTTGATTATCCAGTTTTTCATTCTGGATGATAGAAGACCTTCCCTCTATTTACCTTCATCCATCAAGGTTCATACAAAAAGAGGATGATCCATGAAATTTGCTTGTCACAAGGTATAGTCTCGGAGCAATCTGGGAAATCCACTCAATATAGTGGATTTCCCCGATCCAAGAGCCCGATCCTTCCACACCCGAGCAAACCAAGTCACGCGTTGCAGGGCCTGCTCTCGCATTTCTTTAATTAGATCACTCCAGTTCGTGATCCGTGGAAGGCTTTGATCTTCTCTTCCCGATTCCTATACCATACGCATCCATCCTCATCTAGAGCAATACTGTGTCCACCTTCATGAACTAAGGGACATGCGCCAGTTTAAAGTCAAATTCCATATCCACCCCAAAGACAATTATGAACCCAAAAGAGCAGGAGCAGGTTCGGGCCCATCTAGCTCAGCTTGTTATGGCGAGACAAGACAAGCAAAAGCCATCTTTAGGGCTGGCATTGAATGGTACACCCCCTTAGCTCAACTCTAAAAAGCTTTATACGCTCAATAGCGCGGTGTTTAAGGCAAAGAAAATGACCAGGCACGCAGGCTCTTTCCTAACACACAAGCTCCAAACTAAACTCGCGATAATAAAAACACGAAAAAGGCCACTCAGCGCGCTTTTAGCGCTCGCCTACTGACTAGGGGCATTGAAGCTCACCTTATAAACGAGAAAAAAGGATGAACAGAATGAGTTTCATAATCAGTTGAAAAAGAACTAGCCAAGCTTCTTCACAAGCGAAGAAAGGGAGACGAGACTAGACGGATCTACTACAAGAGGTGAAAGCACTTTGTTGCTACTGGCTTTCAATCTCGATCTGCCAACTGTCAATCTAAAAGAGGCCTTGCTTCTTCATCCGTATTAGGATTTGCCTTGCTTGGTCAGGACTAAGTAATAAGCGACTAAAGAATCTGCCTTTAGCTCCGTGGCTCTAGCCGGAAAGTCCAAAAGGACTAGTGTTTGACCACGATCCCTTCTTCTCCCGTTGCACACGCAATAAGCCTTAATTATGGAAACCCTTTCTCCACCCTACAACCCTGTACGTAGTCTATTTTCTTCTTTTTTTCCCCCTTATATGTGCTTGTTCATTGGATTGAAGTGCGCGATAGATGCTTCTGACCGAACTGCTCTTTGGTTTGACCTACATCGATAGAACACATCTTTGTTGGTGAGACAAGAGAGGTATTGGAAGAAAGTTTATTGGTGGTGATAAACAGCTATTTATAGATGAATATAAAGAATTCATACCTGAGAAAACTCGAATCCTTCAACGATCGACTTGAAAGTAAAGGACAAGTCGAAAGTTTTGACGGATGATGATGACACTCGACATGACAATAGTGAAGCAAGCGCGCGGCATATGAAGTACATGCTTTTAGTAGGTGTTCAGTAGGGTCAAGGAAGCGAAGAGATGAAAGTGAGGAATTGAGTGGTTCATTTCGGTCTAACTTCGTTACTGTACCCCGGTCTCACTCCGACAGCGTACTATCCTAGACCTCTGTCTATCCCGACATTGATAGAAATTCATAGTTAGGTTAGCCAGCCCGGTAACCCCGACAAGTGGGAGTAGCAATAACACAGGACCGTCAATCAATAAGATCAGTGACAAGAAAGACGGATTTTCTCCCTCTCAGCTCAAACCACTCCCAGGGAGAACGAAGTGAACAACTAAGGTTCAAGGATGAAGAGGATTTCCCAGAAAGAGCCGTAATAACCTCACTTGAGACCAAGAAGCAAATTCGGCAAAAGAGACCAGGATTCAGCAAGTCACATCTGATGTAGAACAGTTGAAAGAACAAGTGAAGGAGATAAAGTGCCTCATGGCAACCCTGGTCAAGACACAGAAACCCCCATGCAAGAACAATCCAGTAAGCTATCAGAACAAGGCAAGGGATTCCAAGATAACTATCCTCCTGTCTACAACAGCTTCACTGATTATGTCAACTCGCAGATGTCGACAATAGGCAGGGCGAGGTCATGGCAAGACCAAAAATCCCTATTCGGGATGAGAATCAATCCTAAGAAGCTCCCTGGAGAAAGGAAAGTCAATCCAGAACAAACATCTTTTTCCGGTGATCTTAAGGAATTCATCAATGATATGCAGCTAGGGCTAGGAGGAGATGGGAACAACGGAAGTTCAACCTATTGCCCATTTCATGGCTACAATTGTTATTGCATCTTCCGCCCTCAATCCCGAATTGGATTCCAAGGAAACGTGACCCAAATGTCAGATGCGAACATGGGGGCCTCAGACACCCGACCAAACGTTGCGTTCACCTGGAAAGCAAGAGACAAATCAAGATGAGAGAGAAGTACAGGCTATCATGATTGGGCAACCTCCCAAAGGGGATTTCTCCAGGATTCGGCCGATCCATACAGCTCGCCAACAAGTCCAACCAATGCAATTGCAAGTCCAATCCAGGGCAACCGCTCAAGCTCAATCCACCCCAGTCAGATATATGGGAAGAGAGGAGCACACCGAAAGTGTGACCCATTACCAGCCCTTCCGTCACAGTTGCTCCTAGAGTTGGTAGCAGCCAACCTCATCAAGCCTATACCACTTAGGCCGATACCAAATCCACCACCCAAGAATTTCATCCCAAACGCACGCTGTGAATATCACATGGGTGGAGAGGGACACTGGACTGATCAATGCTACAACCTTAGGCATGAGATTCCCTCATTGATCAGCACCTCTGGGACCCATCCGTCAAAGGCCTCGTGGAAATCACTCCCCAAAAAAGAAATTTTGGTACCACTGAGGTCATGCCTATAACCGGTAATCATTTTGTGAAGGCTTATCTGCGTTACATGTATACGCGTGTAACATGTGCTAATATTCTATGTGAATTCACATGTTCACATCAGTTAGCTTGAACAAATCACTTTATCTCCCACGCTGATAGTACCCTGAACGTCAAGCACAAGGAATGAATCTGATAATCAGCCTCTCGGAATGCGATCTCCGTTTCACCTCGTATTCCTCTAAGGTCGTACACCCGACTCTAGTAGAGCCTTTGGGGCCTTGAGCTACTAACAAGGATGTTAACTTCGAGAGCATGACGAGAGACAGGCTTATCCGACTCAATAGCTCGCGTTGTTCAGTCGAATGAATGTGAACTGAAACCTCTCCGAATGCTCCATCCGTTGCCAGTTGCCTTCACCTCCGGGTTCCCGGTCTACGACTCTTGGGGCAGAGCCTACTAATAGCTGATACATAAAGGCGCACCGAGCTAATAGAGCTGGAGCTACTTAGACCATTCCCGTCTGGAATGGAGAGAAGGGCAAGCCAACTAACCTTTATGAAACTAGCGGTGCAGGGAAGGAGAAGAAGCTACTTCACCTAGAAGACTAGTATGTGCCAAAACTCACTTCTATTTATTAGACTGGACGCTACTATACGCATATGGTAGTGTTCCTGAGATTGTCATGGAAGGAATACTACCATTCTTCGCCTCCATCAAAGATGGTGGATCGTTATGTCTAAACTTCTTGGCGCCTCCCCTTACTGACTAAGGCTAAGGTGGTGTCAATCAAGGTTCTCACATGAATAGACGTTTGAATATTCGCTTAGTACTTTCACCTTCGATCACTCGGATTCGTCGTTCACCTTCTCAACGAAGCCTACTCGAACTTCTCCCTGCCACCATACCTGAATGAAAGAAACGAATAGCTAGAAAAACAGGCTATTCCATCGTTGGCATAAGATGAACCGAGGAATCCAACCAAATAGGAATGAATAGCTATATATAAGGGGAACTGCTTGCATTGATTCAATTGATTGGAAGCGGCGGTTATACATACAGACATAGTTTTCACTAGGGGTTTTTTCTGTCCTGAGGGTTGGTCGAAGCAACCTCACCAGAAAGCCACTCTTCCAGAGTCTCGTCCATCGTCTGCTTAGGCGACTATTTAATAGCCTTTAGCTCTGCCTGTGAGTTAGGCTACTCTACTATAGGCTCCTTCATCTGTTCTTTTTAAGAAAAACTCAACCTGGTTTCAATGAATCCCCAAAGAAGCCATGACCTATTTGATCCTTCAGCCTTCAGCATTGAGTCAAGAAAAGAAGAATTGGATCCGGGTGGAATCTTCACTTTCATGAGCAGGAGCTGGAGTTTAGGAATCGGGTGTAGATGCTGGCCATTCCATAGACGAGAGACCCGCTGACCCACTAGTGGTTTTCTAAGGGGAGTTGGTAAAAGACAACAGGTTCAAGACAAAGCGCACGGAGATGGAGCGAAAGCACAAGGCCAGTTCTCATCAACTGAGAGCTCCACTCCAAGAGAGGGAAAGCAGCACAATCCGTGAGACCTATGAATGCTTTGAATGAGATCTATTAGGCCTTTGACCATTCCAAATCCATATAGAACAGTAGAGTCGAAGAGAAAGCGCCTTTGAAGGATATGGGAATCCACTGCGCCTTCATCAACCAAATGGGAATCCAGGTGAGAGCCGTGGCCGGGTACGAACGATGGGGCGTCGAGTTCCAGAAGTCTCATGTTCGGAACGTGGGAGAGCTCGGCTTGGGGACGGCCTAAGAGATTTTTGATTAACCAACACGTAGCATGCGCTGGAAGGATGGATAGGGTCAACATACTACGAGTGGCGCTTTCCTAATCGAGATTCCCGTGGGCCGGTGGGCTTATGTACCTGATATTCATCTTAGTTCGTTTGCTTTCTACCTACTGCTCCTCCTGTTGCCTTTGATTGTGCCGGAAAGGGTGCCTGTTGCTTGTGGCGAGCGGGACAGAGGTCAGAGCCTGTTCAAATAGAAAGATTCCTGCCTCCTGCTCCAGCTGCTAAAAAGAGTGACGAAAGAAAGCGTTCAAAAGCGAGGAAAGAAGAGGATCTCCGTTGAGTTACCAGAGAAGAGGGTATAGTTACAAAGAGCATAGCGGATCGGAGGTCGAAGAGATCGAAGACGGAAGAGAACAAGAGCAGTGTTGGTTTTAGAGAGATGTTTTCTTTTTCAGAGCAGAAGTCAATGTCAATTTAGAGACCGGGGTCAATTAGTGACCAGAGGTCAGGGGTAAGGGACGAAGGTGACGGTTCAGGTTGTGCCGGCGCCGATTCCTATAGTGACAAATGATTCAACAAGCTATCTCACTCGCAAAGCTAATATAGCCCGCACGTCGAAGGGGAAGCTTCGAGAGAAGCGGGAACGTTCCGCTTTATATGAGTGGAACGAGTTACGAGCTTCTAGCTCTTTAATAGCATCTGTTCTCTCGACGCTTATTGCTAAAAATGAGCTAGAACTTTGACGACGAATTGGATAGGGACCTTTGATGCCTTGAGTTGATTAGATGCGGTTATAGCGCGTTTTAAAGAGCGTCGTCTAATACCAGTGATCATAGACCGAAGAGGGGATAGTGACCAGGCAGACGAGAGCGGACTTCGGAAAGCAAAGCTGACCTGATCTTTCGATTTCGATTGCTTAGCTTGAGAAGGGAAAGGGACAGAGGGGCTAGTTTCCATAGACCAGTGAGTAGAGTTGACTCGATTGTGACCAATGACCCGAGGTAATGCGGAGTGAGTTGACTGCCTTTCCAGTCCCAGTTGTTCCAGGAATGCCCGTTGCCCATTCTTCATACGAGACAGAGCGGGTTGCCAGTGATGGTTGTGCCTGTGCCCTTTGGAAGGAGAAAATACACTTTGAAAGTCCTATGCCTTTCAAGAAATGAGTGCGGCTTTCTAGCAAATATATCATGGTGCTTAGGGCTGGCAGGATGGCGAGGAGATTCATCGGATCCAGTTCCTACAGCCAATGGACCGGTGCCGGTTTCCGGTTGGGATGGAAAATATGAGTCTTGTGTGCCACTCACTCTTGCCGGCGATTTATAAGAAGAAAAGATGCCAGGGGCTGATACTGACCAGAACAGTAATGACTAGAGCGAAGGGCCGAAGAAAGACTCAACATAATAGGTTCTTACCTAAACAGAAGGATCTGATGAACAAGCTACGAAAGAAAGAGTTTCGAAGGGTAAGGCTTTCGAAAGTCAGGTTATGGAATCGAATGAGGCACCATTGCGATTGATACGACTAATCGCTACTCCGATTATGGAAACCTTCTCTTTTATGATATGAGATGATGTCGAACGAGACATAGGAAGAAAGGGAGTGTATCTTCTTCCCTGCTTTTATGCTTTTTTCAGCCGGGTTGTTGTGCCAGTTGGAGATAGGGTTGTTTACGCTTTCAAATGCTTTCTTTCCTGCTGTTACGGATAAGGGAAGAGGGCACGCTGATACGTATGATAAGCCCCTTCCTGCCATCGGTCTTCTGGGTGCTGGCAGGATCGCTTGCTTCCGTTACAGACCGGTGCTTTCCCGTTGTGCAGGTTCAGACTACCAACTAGCTAATGGTGGATTCTTGAGATTGGGATTTCCTATCCTTTTCCGGATCTCAGGAATAGGAGAAGCTTCCCCCTCACCCGCCTCGAGCTTCTATTAACATTGCCTCGTGCCGTGCCCTGTCCATCAGCTATGGTGATTCGTCTTTTGTCTCTCATCTATACTTTATGGTTTTTTGAAAGGCACGTCTTCATCAAGCTCTCGTCCATCGTCTGTTACTCTTCAGAGTCTCGCCCGCCTTCCCGCAGGAACCATCACAAGGCAAGGAACCCGATCCCGTCTCTTCAATCTCCAAGCTCTACGACTCGAGAAATCCCCTCATCACGGGATCCTATGTAACTACACCCTTTGCTGGTCTATCTCTATGGTCCATGGAAACTGGTCTCCTCTTGTCATCCCGGAAAGAATCTCTGTTGTTCACTCCCGATACGCCTAAGCCGAATAGAGGGATATGGTGTTTACCTAAAGAAAATAGAGCGGAACGGCAGCACAAGCTCACTCGTCGAAGAGCAGCCCCTTATCGAATCTAATCTAGTAAAGGACCTAATCCAACATGCCAGTAGTCTTTCTTGTTTGTGTATTGAAGTGGAAGCTCTCTTCTGTGGAAAGTCATTCAAATGCTTCGGTGGTCAGGCTCTGAATATTGTATTGTTCATGCTCCGACACCAGTTCCTATTGCTCCAGCAGCTCCCACACCAGAAGCTACTACAGCTCCAGCTCCTGTTGCTGTTTGAGTTAGAGTTGACGGTCGTGTGGTACCTTCACTAAGACTGAATGAATGCGGGCAAAAGCGATGACTTTCTTGATTCATTTTTCTTTTTGATAAAGGTGTAGAAGCTCATTCTTTAAACAGCATGGGGGTACCCCCCTCGTACTGCTTCCCTCGAAGAGATCCTCTCAATCGCCGAGGGCTCGCAATCCCAACCTGCTCTACTCCCACTTTGAGTCCTGCTCTACTCCCTGCTTTGAGTCCTGCTCTACTAAACAACTATTAGACAATCAGTTCCTCCCCGCTTTGAATCTAAAGCTAAAGCACGTAGCCATTGATCCCCTTAGCCCAACCGGATCATGGTGATACTCCGAGAGCGCCTTTACTGCCAGTAATGCTCGATTCCCACCTTCCGCCGCTGAAGAAAGAATCTCACCTGCCCCTTTTGCTGTCTCTACTATTTGACATTTCCCGGAGCAGTAAATCAGTGAGGGAGGGAATTAAAGACTTAACAGCCTTCCAACTCCATTCTCTATCCTCCATTTCCTGAAGTGTCTTCTAGTCTGGTGGGTTATCTCGTCTCGTATTAGTAACTCCCCTCACCCGAACGAGTATAGCGCTAAGCATTAGTTGATGAAACGAAGAGTGAACCATTGGACCAATAAGCCTAATATAATATCTTCGAAGTGGTGAAAATCAAAATCCCCTTCACATCCTGACTTTCGAAAGTCCTATGCTCATTGATCACTTTCATTAATCTCTTCTACTAATGAACCACTGGACTAAGAAGCCGCTATTTAGCCGAACATCTTTTTCTTACTTAATAACCGAGTGGACCAATCGCTGTGAAGTGGCCCCTCTATATACAGTTGGGCTAGCAGTGACAAAAGACCTGTGATGAGAGGAGTCACCATGGGCCATATACGCGAGGACCATGGATCTGACCGGGGCATGGACGAAGGGAAAAGACGAGACGAGACATGGAATAAAAGAGCGAAAAAAAACTTCATAAGCATGGGTTTCACGGTCTAGAGAATCTCCCTAGGCTGCTGTAAATGGACAACTTGTGCACGAATAGCTTGCACGAATAAGCTCTGGGACTGATGACTTTCCTTGGGCATTTGCAAGTGTGCTAGATCATCAATTAATGTCCGCTTTGGTTGAATCAATAGTATAAGATATCCCATGCACACGCACAGAAGAAGAAGATGCCCCGAATGCCCTGTTTTCAGGAATTGAATGCGCTGTGGCACTTTCGGAATAGTTAATCCGATCAAGAGTAAGGGAAGGAAGGATTCATAGATGGACAGAATATTCTTTAAATAGGGCAAGAAGAAGCTCTTTGGTTGTTGTGCTAGCATAAGCTGTAACAGACTCCGCTGCTATTGAATGCCCTGCTAGTCTTAGTGCTACAGAAGTAGCTGCAACGGAGCGCGTTGAAGGTGATGAAAAGGATCTCTTCGCTAAAGACTAGCTCCCTAGCTTCCTGAAAAGAGAGGATTCGGTGTCAAAGATGAGCATCCCATTCTCAACAGCAAGATAAGTGAGAGCATTTGTTGCATCTATTAAGTCAAAGCTAAGAGACAATTCGGGTTGATACGAGACCTTCGCCCTCAACTAGTCTTCTTTTTGGGAGATTAGGTGCCTAGCCTCAGATGGAGCAAAGCAGACTTCGGTAAAACAATATGATATGAGTGTGTGTTCTGCTTTCACTAAGGGGCAGACTAGCGGAATAAACGCTTAGAGGAATAAAAGCAGTGGGACTTCTTACTTTACTTGAAGCGGGTGGCATGGATTTCTTTAAAGGAGCTGCTTTTAAGCCACCTCCTCGAAGAAGTGAAGAAGAAGGGGTCGTATATATAAGGCTTGTGCAAGCAAGTGACACTTTACTTCAAGCGAATAGTGCTGCCTCACTTTCTTTAGCTAGGCTGAGAAGCCGATTTCCGGCCATATACTATTTCCTTCTCATCGAAAGATGCCTAAGACCTTCGCACCAAAATTATTATACCTGCTCCTCGATGCGGAATAAAGGCTGGTGCTCTAAGGGGAGATGGACAAAAATCCCGAGGGGCGAAGCGAAAGAATCAAATAGTGACGACTGGGCAAGGCATGGCGAGGAACTGATTGACCTAAGGCGAGGAATTATTAAGGGAACGTGCCACCTAGGTCTCGTCTTGTAAGCCCTTATAGAGGAAGATGAATGTGCTGCTGATTCTTCTTACTCCCGCTCGTGCCTCCCCGGTCCCGTATGGGGAGTCCCTTCGCTCGCCTAAGGGTTAGTTAAGAGTTTTGGCTTCTAGGGCAATAAGGCATTGAAAGCGCTCGCCTTCGGCTCCCTACTCAGGAATTAGCCTAACGGCAGAGCTCTTGCTGCACTCAACTAATAATTGTTATGATGATAGTATATATAAGGTAAGGCAGGAATAAGACCGAAGCGGATAAGCTCCTGCTAAGCTCAACTCAAAAGGGCTCCACAAGCGCGATAGAGGAGTACTTAACGTGCGTTGAGCGAGCAGCCTTCTATTCGACCACGTGAACGCGGTTTATCCGTAGTAAAGTAAAAGACTGCTCCTGCTGCGAAGTTTACCACTCTGCTAACGCTATGTGATCCGGTCAAGGCGAATCGAATGGTCTTTTTCCACTTGACAATCCCTTTCCATATCATTATATAGGCATATATAGGATTCACGACTAACGACGCCCTGTGTACTGTAAGCAAGTTACTCCACCAAAGGCATCCCCAGAAGCATAAGCTAGTTATATGCAAATGACAGCCAAGGAAGGAATCGGGTCGGGAAAGAAGACTGGAACATCGGTTCCAGATCATTACGAATCCTAAGCCAACTGAGTTATCTCGTTTGGTGTGGGCATCAGTTGAAGTTTCAGTTGTTGTAAATTATCTATGAGAAAGGTATTCTTATGGGAACTTATCAATAAAGTGACCCCTTTTGGAAAGACTTAGGCTCAATCGCAGCTTAACAGGCTCGCTCGCTGCATCCTTCTTCTTTTAAGAGTTCTTTCGAAGCCCCTTTCTAGCACCTTCTTTTTCGTTGATAATGGTTTCAGGTTTTGAATGGATGTCCCAATTGGGTGAATTCTTAAACCGAGATGGATTCTTGCCCCAAAAAGAAGAAAAAGGCTTGGTAGCCAAATTTTCCAAGGAGCAACTTCCTTATTAGGAGGTTCCCCTATTGATATTGAATCACTCTCAAACAGGGCTGGCGGGTAGGTACAGAAAGACTAATCCAATCTTTTAATTCAACAATAAGTACCACCAGTTTGATAGAATGCGATTCCGAGTGATAAGACGTAGGATAGAAGGTATAGGATGGAACCGAATCGAGCCTACGGGGAAGTTGCTGCTTAGAATGCCAAACCAAATGAAGAAGCAAGCAAGACTTTCTTTTCTTGTAGTCGGGGAAAGAATCCGGGGGTTGATGCTGACCCAATTCTTCCATTCCAGAGCCCAGAGGAAGAAGAAATAACATTCCATGCTGCGAGGCATCGCTGAGAACATCGCCTGTTGTACAGTTGCTTTAGCCTAGGAGCCAACCTAGCTAAGGCAATATCCCAAAGTAGGGGCAGCTAACTGTGTAGATAGATGCTCTTTCCTCTTGCGGGAAAGCTATTCCTTGAGTTGAGATACTACTGCTTAGATTAGATGGTTAGCTTAGTAGATGCTTTCTTGTAGCTCTACCATTTAAAAAGCACTTCTCTTGCGTTCTTGAGTTCGTTTTTTGTCTTGTAGCTACTACCAATATGCTATGCAAGTGGTAGAAGTGATGCTATTAATTCAGTGCTAAGCACTCAGCGCGCTCAGGGCTTGGAAGACTCTTCGCTAGCGGGGCAGCTATTACAGAGGAAGAATAAGAGGGAGGGGTACCAAGGAGACAAAGACAACTATGTAAGGCTTAGACCTTGCGTATACTGCTTCTCCTTTGGGTAGCTTTCTCTTCAAGCACTCCTTCTTGAAAGAAAACAACTCAAAAGAGTCTTCCCATTCAAGCACTACTTGTAGCTCCCTATCCCTACAACTACTAAACGCTATGAAAGTCATATAACTGCTCTATAGCTAGAAAGCGTTCTCCTCCTATACTCTATTATATAGAAAGTAGCTAGAAAAGCCATACAACTGCTATGCCTGCAATGAACCTGCTATGAAAACGATACACCTGCTCTACTGACCTGTGGCTCTACCATTTGTAGAGAAGAAAGAAGTCACAACACAAAGGAAAGCTTAAAAGAACAACTACAACATAAGGTGTTGCTAAGAGACAATACAAAGGAATACAGCAGTTATTCCAGTAACACACCAGCTATGCTATGAAAGTGGATGTATAGGCCTCCTATCCCATACCCAATCCAAGAGAGCATCCTAGTGGGCCTGTTTGTTGGCGGTGAAGCAAGCAAACGTCTCATTTTGTTCATTGCGAGGTTCAGAAAGGGAGCCAATCCGCGGAGTCATTTTTTTCTATGAATTGGATATTTCATTTAGGTAATGCCAAGGTTGATTCACCGAACGGAAGGAAAAGGGTGCTAAAAGCCCCAATTGTCTATGTCTACGGGTCAATCAAAACCTTTTGAGGTTGAGAGAGAAGGACAAGAAACTTCGATTCCGTTCAAGTTTTCGGCAGGTTGGAAAAAAAAAAAGTAGACTACGATATATGGGAGTGTTCTTTTTCCTCTGACGAGCAGGATGTTCTTCGATCCCTATCCTCTTAGCCGCTTAGATCAATACCTACTGCCCCCGATGTGCAATCCCCAGTTTCTAGAAATGCCTACTCTCTTTTTTCACCCGGAGACAGAGCCTCTTCTTGAAGACCCTTCCTAAGACAAGCTTACCTAATCGATTGAAACCTGTATTTTCTAGTTGAGCTATCTCACAATCTTCCTCTTTATAGCCCATACTTTATCGCATCCCAGCGCTTCTCGCCATATTCCGATTCTTATGCGGGCTCTTTCTTGCTCTTTCCTAAATAGATCGAGCAGTATATCACCCATACCCTGAGGAAGGCACGGGAGCACCCCCCAATGAGATATTGGGCTTTCCTCACTTCTTCGTAGTGAGTGATTAGGCTTGACTTAGTTGATTCGGATTCCGTTTTCTAAGAAATAGTATAGTGCTCGCTTTTCAAGAGCAACAATCCCATTTTCTTCTTTCTATTTACCAAAATATGACCTCAAACTCGTGATCTCGTTAAAACGCCTATTTTCATGCTTTTTAAGGGCAGTTAATTGACCCCGCCTCCAACATTGAAATGGATTTCGTAGTCAAAAACTCGGCCTTAGAGAAGTTGTATTGACTTACAACATTCACATTTCCTTTCTCTACTGAGCCTGCTAGCTACTTGGAGGGAGGAAACTACAATCTATAATCTGTTCGAATCTAGCCTAATCTATTCTTAACTTCAGTAAAAGAGATAGAGAGATATATTACCATTCCCTTCTGTCCTTAGCTATTCGACTAGCAACCAGATAGAATACAGTCTTTTACGTCCTAATCCATTCTTACCTTCCCTCTTAGAACCTTTAGGAAACCTGGGAAGCCATTAAAAGAAAGCACTTGGAAGCCAGCAAGAGAGAACTCAGGGGGAGAGAAGCGGTGAGTCCTTACTCAACTACCAGTAAGTTAAGGAAATGAAGCTACATCCTAAGAGCAGGAGATTCTATCTATCCTACATGCCCTTAGCCACCTGTCTTTAGCATCCGGACGATCTAATTGGTTCTTCTTTATCCTATCTTGATATAAACATACAGGAGTGACATCCAACTACAAAGAACAAGAGCAAGAAAGAAGAGGACATCCAATTAGTTCTATTCTGTCCTTATATGAGATTACCTTCAAGCAAGACAACCAGAAGAAATTCCTCCTTCTAAGGCAATCTATCTTATTATAACCCTTAGGAACAGCCATGAAAGCTAGATGGCTACCTTATCTTATATTATAGAGCTCTCAGGCAAGGAAAGGAGAAAGAATTTCTCTCATCGCTAGCTAACTGCCACTCATCCATTCCCTTCTGTACTTCTATTCTATAGCTATCACTTGATAAATAGAAGAGGGTCTCATTAGTTCTATCTTCATATAAACCTATAGGAGCTACAGGACGATAGGACGATGTCAGAGAATAGTCCGCTTAGAACTCAAAGAAAAGTCAAAGGTAATTACACGAACTCAATACCAATAGAAGAGAGGATGCTATGACTTATCCTAGCTACCCATTCCTTTCCTTACTACATGAGGGAGGAAGCTAAGAGCAAGAAGGCTAAGTCCTAACAAGAAGATCTCTCGCTTCGACTGCCTTGGGGGAAGCCCACAAAGAACCATGCCAATAGATAGAGGAAGAGGGGAAGACTTGATAGATATAAAAGAGTATGTTCTATCCTAGCTTGATATAAACTTCAGGAAAAGAGAGCTAACAGCTAATTAGTTCTTATCTAGCCTAATACATTCTTACCTGCAAGAAATAGAGATAACAACAAGGAAGACTTACTACACGTGCTTAACACAGGAGAGTCGAAGAACTACCACTCGTAAGGAACATCAGAAAGGCAGGAAAGGAGAAAGACCTCCTACGCTCTTATTAGGTATAAAACGAAGAAGTGACGCTCCTACCTCTAGATAGGAGGG